AGTCTTGACCAATTTGAAAGATCATTTAATGTAGTTGAAATAACTGAAATTTCGGCTGTTCGATTAAGTAAAGGAAACTCAATGGAATTCATAACTTTTTCAATCTTTTTTCCCCCTTCTTTTTATTGTCTGAATATTCAGGAGCTAAGACCATTCCAGTGCTCCCTTTCGCCATGCATAAACTAAACCAACAATTAAGATAAGCACGAAAATGAAAGCTTCTATAAATACGGATACGCCCAATACATCGAAACTCATTGCCCATGGATAGAGAAAAACCGTTTCAACATCAAAAACAACAAAAACTAGAGCAAACATATAATAACGTATTCTAAATTGTAACCAAGCGTCGCCCATCGGTTCTATACCCGATTCATAACTAGAAAGTTTCTCCGGCCCTTTACTAATCGGAGCTAAAATCCCGGAAATTAAAAATGCCAAAATAGGAATAAGACTTGATATTATTAGAAATGCCCAAAAAATATCATATTCGTAAAGCAAAAACATAGACGCACTCCTATGAACGTGGAAAATATACCGGATTGGTTGATGAATTGAAGTTGTAAAGTCATCCATAACTAGTTAGTCAAAACAAGAATTCATTTTCTTTTTGATTTTGACCAAACTGTCTAGTCTCCTTTGATTATTGCGGGGCATATCTCATTTCAAGATTTATCGACTGACTTGACCGGGATCCTATCTCCAGTCTACTTCCAGTCTATTTAATTTTTTTATTTCAATTTTCTTTAATTGCTTTAGTTAGTATAACTCTATATGTTACGCTTAGACAAATTTTCTTGTTTTCACCTAGGATTAGGATTCTTGCTAAAGGAAGTGACTTCACAATAAACTATAATTATTATTTTGTGTTTCAGAATTTCGAAACTTATTATTCTTTTGAATATTTGAATTTTTTTTTTATTTGATTTCTAGATTTTGATTTTTTAGGAATAGAATCGGAGGGGTCTTTTTGTCGTTTTTTGTTAGTGATTTAGAATAGAACAAGTATTCAAATGTAAGAGAATGGGTGGGTATTTCCATCTCAGGATTTCGAATATCTTAATCTTAGTGTTGGTATATTCCGTTTATTAGAATCTGGGTGGGGTTTTCTCTTGATTGAATACAGAAAAAGAGGACCATCCCCCTTTTGTTTTGGTGTGCTTCGCTAGGTCTAGTTTTTAGGTATACCAAAGAAAACGAGTATCACTAGCTTAACCCATGTGGACAGGAAAATTCATATGGAATTTCCTCCGAAGTTAATGACGAAGGGTTGGTTTGTTTATCCACGAGGATCGATCCGATCCCTTGAAATACGTTTTTCTTTCAGTTTTATGTTCTGCTTTAATTAAACAATTAAAGCAAGTGAGTTTCTAGTACAAATTTGGTTTCGATGAACCAACCAGTCAGTTACAAGCAACAAACAAGAATGAAGAAATGAGAATTATACAATTTTGTATTTCAAATTTTCATTTTATAGGGTTTTAGGGCTATACGGACTCGAACCGTAGACTTTCTCGGTAAAACAGATCAAACTTATTATTATCAAAATGATCTGAACTGTTTCAAAGACCCAACATGCATTTTTGTTTGCATTGGGCTCTTTCATTAACTGATAGAAATATCAGCCAATCCACCATATTTTTTCTTGACAGAAAAATAAGATAAGGAGATGGCTCCACGTGCTCTGATTCATTATTTGGGATTATGGTCCAGGAACACTACCAAAGTGTTTCAAAGGTGGGGTTATCTTGACGTAGGTCTGCCTCTGGCCAGATCGTTTTAAGTTAAATCAAGTCTCTATTGTTCGGCTTAAAAAATCCAATATGAAACTTCATACACCTTCAAGTTCATAGGACGAAAAGAGATTTTTTAAGGGCCTTGTGCTCATTATGCCCAGCATTGAATGTACTGGTATTCACCTTATCAATATCTCAAATCAATGATGGGGGCTGTTTGGTACCTAAATGGGCACTCAAATCGGACCGAACCATTCGTCAGGCTATTGTTCTCTTAAAATTATAGAGTAAGACATTGATTTCTCAATAAGATCCATTTTTTGGATTGTATGATGGACTCCCCTGAAAAACATTGGCGCGCGTGTAAACGAGGTGCTCTACCAACTGAGCTATAGCCCTTAGCCCTTAGTGCTTGTGATGCATATTTTATTATGTATATAATTTGTTGTCAAGATGAATATTCTATGATACAACATCATAAATTTTTGAGTGGTATTACTTATAAGCAAGATTCTTATTGCTTATTAAGGACTATGATATTTATAATCCATCGGTGGGATGGGTTCTATTTGGTTCTCTTTGGGATGAGAAATGACCTACTTAACTCAGTGGTTAGAGTATTGCTTTCATACGGCGGGAGTCATTGGTTCAAATCCAATAGTAGGTAGAACTTATTAGATACCATTGACTCCGGCATCTAATAAGTTTTTTGCCCCACCCTCTTCTATTTTTATAGATTTTGTGAGTTCTATTTCATTTTTTTA